AACCACCCGATTGAAGGTAATGTCAGAATTTTATATTTCTAGATCCAATTTCTTCATCTATTCACTTGATCGTTTTTCTATCCATCTTATATCAATAAAATCTATTTTTGTCGTTATAGAACATGGGATTCTATGGGAGCAATAATAAATAGGTATGAATAGAACAAGAGAAGGGGGAATAGTAGAGAAAAAGTTATACAAAGCTATATACGAGTCATCCCCACACTTTTTTTTTGTATTTCATTAATTGAATTTCGTTTGATTAAGGCAAAAAACCTCTGCCTTCTTTGAAATATCATGAACAGTTCCTGTAGGTTGAGCGCCTTTTTCAAGGAAATATAGAATAGCAGGAACATTTGAATAAGTTTGATTCTTTATCGGATCATAAAAACCCACCTTCTGAAGATCTCTTCCTTCTCTTCGGGATCGAACATCAATTGCAACGATTCGATAGACGGCTCATTGGGATAGATGTAGATGAACAATACCCCCCCTAGAAACGTATAAGAGGTTTTCTCCTCGTACGGCTCGAGAAAAAATGATTCGAAGTTATGTCTAGGTATAGAATTCTAATGGCAAATAAATCCATAAAATCATCAAATCAATTAGACTATGATTTAAGTCCTTTTTTTTTTCGTCTTTCCCGAAAAAGAAAAAATCATTCGTACTCATAACTCAAGTTGGATAACTCTCAAATAGCTCAAAGAAAACCCTTAGGCATTTCATTTATTGAGTGGTCTCTAACCCCCTTTTTTGTCTCGTTTAGAATCTATTTTGATTCTTCATTCTGATCTAGTTGTTGAGACAATTGAAAACGGTATTTCCTTGTTCCAGGATCCTTTATCTTTACTTTGAATCATTGGGTTTAGACATTACTTCGGTGATCCTTAATAGTTTCAAAATGGCAGCAACATACCCCCTTTTTTTTGTGATTTCTTTCTATCAAAGAATCATAGAACGGTTGATTCCCGCATGCTACACTTTTGATCGAAAGAGTTTTACCAATTCCAACAAAATTTCCTTTTGGATTTGAAACTTGCTCGAATTGGATCCTTTCGATTTCTATATCGAAGATATACTTACGAAGTTGTTCCAACTTATTGATTGGCACTAACCCTAGATCCTTGCCCCTGAGAAATGAATCAATACTTTCTACTCGAGCTCCATCATGTACTATTTACATTACAACCCAACAAAAAAATGGGGGTTCTAGTGGAACAGAACAAAGGATGTCGAGTCAAGAGCACCTTCATTCCTATATAATATAAAATGATGGATGTAAGAATCCACAGCTGATCATGTCCTTCAAGTCGCACGTTGCTTTCTACCACATCGTTTCAAACGAAGTTTTACCATAACATTCCTCTAGTTTGGAACCGGTATGTAATTGATTCAATTATGGAATCATGAGTAGTCATTGGTTCAGTCGGTACATAGTAATCTATACTTTTTTCCTTCTATATGGATGGGTAGATATTTTTCTGAAGAAGTCTCAGAAAGAATTCAACTTAATCCCATATTTAATTGTATGAATGCAACATTTTTTTTTTATTTATAAATAACACGAATAAATGAGTTCTTTTTGAATCTGCATCTTTGAGTGACTCGATAGGATAGATTCACCAATCTCACACTTCTTCGAGTACCAAGGACTCATAATAAATCGTTAAAAATATTTAATTGAAAAAATTTCACATCATTATTTGAATAATGTTTTACAGTAAGTACCACATTTTATTTTGATCATCATAAAAGAGATAAATCTATGTTTCTTTTCGAATTGAACCATCGATTTAAAGCATATAGATAGATTGAAAAACAAATCCAATTTCTTTCTTTTTTTTTGTGGAGTGGATAAAAAAGACTGATATGTAAGGGAAGATTTAGGTCGTTATTCTTTCATCTGATTGATAAAATCAGAATCCAAAGAATAGGGGATTTCCGTATCTATCAGATAAACTGAACAATTGTCACTGGAAGTAATTAAATTATGGATATTCTATGTTAAATATTTAAATTTAAGGGATCACAAATCTTTTTCACAAAAATCGAAACACCGTTGTCACTGAAATAGAACGATAACAATACATACATATAAGCATTTCCTCATTTTCTACGTATTTGACTTGAGGTTCAGTAATTTTTCTGTAATCTTTCCATAAAGTAAAGTGAATAGAATGTATGAATCATCCCCCGCCTCAATTGTTACATAGATTTACAATTATTCTCATTAGAGCCAAAGACAAAATGCCTAAAAAAGAGGTTCAAAGAAAATGCATCTATTACATAGATATTAAAATGGATACCCTCCATTGCTGTTTAAGTCCTATCTACTCCCCGAATTCTATGGGGATGATGAATATGAATCATAAATCAAAAAAGGATCCTCGTTCCTATTTTTTATTTTACCCTAACCCAGTCTTAAGAGACTTAATCCCGTTGATTGAATTCAATTAGTACCAAGAAACCCCTCTTGTTTATAATTCAAGAAATCCACAGA